GCTAGCGTAGCTTAATATAAAGCATAACACTGAAAATGTTAAGATGGGCCCTGAGAAGCTCCGCATGCACAAAGGCATGGTCCCGACCTTACTGTCAGCTTTAGCCCAACTTACACATGCAAGTCTCCGCAGCCCCGTGAGTAAGCCCTTAATCCCCTGCCCGGGGACGAGGAGCAGGCATCAGGCACAAATCTTTAGCCCAAGACGCCAGGCCGAGCCACACCCCCAAGGGAATTCAGCAGTGATAAATATTAAGCCATAAGTGAAAACTTGACTCAGTTAGAGCTAAGAGGGCCGGTAAAACTCGTGCCAGCCACCGCGGTTAAACGAGAGGCCCTAGTTGATAGTACAACGGCGTAAAGGGTGGTTAAGGATAGTGATATAATAAAGTCGAATGGCCCTTTGGCTGTCATACGCTTCTAGGAGTCCGAAGCCCAGTATACGAAAGTAACTTTAAGAGAACCAACCTGACCCCACGAAAACTGAGAAACAAACTGGGATTAGATACCCCACTATGCTCAGTCATAAACCCAGACGTCCAACTACAATTAGGCGTCCGCCCGGGTACTACGAGCATTAGCTTGAAACCCAAAGGACCTGACGGTGCCTCAGACCCCCCTAGAGGAGCCTGTTCTAGAACCGATAACCCCCGTTAAACCTCACCGCTTCTAGCCATCCCAGCCTATATACCGCCGTCGTCAGCTTACCCTGTGAAGGCAATAAAAGTAAGCAAAATGGGCACAACCCAGAACGTCAGGTCGAGGTGTAGCGCACGAAGCGGGAAGAAATGGGCTACATTTTCTATTATAGAATACTACGGACATGTAACATGAAATAGTGCTTGAAGGAGGATTTAGTAGTAAAAAGGAAGCAGCGTGTCCTTTTGAACCCGGCTCTGAGACGCGTACACACCGCCCGTCACTCTCCCCTGTCGAAATGCAACAAAGCTACCTAACAATAAAGCTCTGACAAGGGGAGGCAAGTCGTAACATGGTAAGTGTACCGGAAGGTGCACTTGGATAAATTCAGGGTGTGGCTGAGTTAGTTAAGCATCTCACTTACACCGAGAAGACATCCATGCAAATTGGATCACCCTGAGCCAACCAGCTAGCTTAATAACCAATATAACTTAACAATATTTTTAACAAGACAAAACCTAACTCCACTAACTAAACCATTTTTTTACCTGAGTATGGGAGACAGAAAAGGTTCACCTAAAGCAATAGAGAAAGTACCGCAAGGGAAAGCTGAAAGAGAAGTGAAACAACCCATATAAGCACTGAAAATCAAAGACTAAACCTTGTACCTTTTGCATCATGATTTAGCCAGTACCCTCAAGCGAAGAGATCTTTAGTTTGATACCCCGAAACCAGGTGAGCTACCCCGAGACAGCCTATATAATTTAGGGCTAACCCGTCTCTGTGGCAAAAGAGTGGGAAGAGCTCCGGGTAGAAGTGACAGACCTACCGAACCTGGTGATAGCTGGTTGCCTAGGAAATGAATAGAAGTTCAGCCTCGCACACCCTTAATCGAAAGACATATCATCAAGACACTGTGGAAACGTACGAGAGTTAGTTGAAGGGGGTACAGCCCCTTTAACAAAGGATACAACCTTTACAGGAGGATAAAGATCATAATTAATAAGATATACTGTTCTAGTGGGCCTGAAAGCAGCCATCTAAACAGAAAGCGTTAAAGCTCGGACAGAACGAAATTTATTATCCCGATAAAAAATCTTACTCCCCTAATTGTACTAGGCCAACCCATGCCCCCATGGGTGAGACTATGCTAAAATGAGTAACAAGAAGACCTGATCTTCTCCCGCCACAGGTGTAAACCAGATCGGACCTACCACTGGAATTTAACGAGCCCAACCAAAGAGGGCATTGTGAATAATAAAAATCTCAAGAAGAACTCACAACTAACTGATCGTTAATCCCACACTGGAGTGGCATTTTAAGGGAAAGACTAAAAGAAGGGGAAGGAACTCGGCAAACACAAGCCTCGCCTGTTTACCAAAAACATCGCCTCCTGCAATATAAAGTATAGGAGGTCCAGCCTGCCCAGTGACTACGGGTTCAACGGCCGCGGTATATTGACCGTGCAAAGGTAGCGCAATCACTTGTCTTTTAAATAGAGACCTGTATGAATGGCTAGACGAGGGCTTAACTGTCTCCCCCTTCCAGTCAGTGAAATTGATCTATCCGTGCAGAAGCGGGTATAATACTACAAGACGAGAAGACCCTTTGGAGCTTAAGGTACAAAGTTCAGCCATGTTAAGCAACTCCATAGAAAGCAAGAACTTTATGGTCATGAAACTTTACCTTCGGTTGGGGCGACCACGGAGGAAAAGCAAGCCTCCGAGTGGACTGGGCCAAACCCCTAAAGCTAAAAGAGACATCTTTAAGCCGCAGAACATCTGACCAATAATGATCCGACCAAGAGGTCGATCAACGGACCAAGTTACCCTAGGGATAACAGCGCAATCCTCTCCCAGAGCCCATATCGACGAGGGGGTTTACGACCTCGATGTTGGATCAGGACATCCTGATGGTGCAGCCGCTATTAAGGGTTCGTTTGTTCAACGATTAAAGTCCTACGTGATCTGAGTTCAGACCGGAGCAATCCAGGTCAGTTTCTATCTGTAACGCTACTTTTCCCAGTACGAAAGGATCGGAAAAGGGGGGCCTATACTTAACGCATGCCCCACCCCTAATTCATGAAAACAAATAAATTAAATAAGGGAGGGCCAAAACCCCTGCCGCCCAAGATAAGGGCATACTGGGGTGGCAGAGCATGGTAAATTGCATAAGGCCTAAGCCCTTAAAACCAGAGGTTCAAATCCTCTCCCCAGTTTATGCTTAACACCTTGATGATTCACCTGATTAACCCACTCGCCTATATTGTCCCCGTTCTATTAGCGGTGGCATTCTTAACCTTAGTTGAGCGAAAAGTATTAGGATACATACAACTACGAAAAGGACCTAATGTAGTAGGACCCTATGGCTTACTGCAACCTATCGCCGATGGGGTTAAGTTGTTTATTAAAGAACCCGTTCGTCCCTCCACATCCTCCCCATTTTTATTTCTAGCAACCCCTATTCTTGCATTAACCCTTGCTCTAACTCTTTGAGCGCCCATGCCTATGCCCCATCCAGTCATTAACCTTAACTTAGGTGTCCTCTTTATTTTGGCATTATCTAGCCTTGCAGTATATTCTATTCTTGGCTCAGGATGAGCATCCAACTCAAAATATGCACTTATCGGAGCCCTGCGAGCAGTTGCCCAAACAATTTCATATGAGGTTAGCCTCGGACTTATTCTCCTCTCAGTAATCATCTTCTCTGGCGGCTACACCCTTCAAACATTTAATACGACCCAAGAAAGCGTATGACTACTTATCCCTGCATGACCTCTAGCCGCAATATGATACATTTCTACTCTTGCAGAGACTAATCGAGCACCTTTTGACCTTACAGAAGGTGAGTCAGAGCTTGTCTCAGGGTTTAATGTAGAATATGCAGGGGGCCCCTTTGCCCTGTTTTTCCTCGCCGAATACGCCAATATTTTACTGATAAATACCCTCTCCGCCGTGTTATTTTTAGGAACATCTTATTTTCCAGCTGTACCCGAACTGACTACAGTTGGCCTAATAATTAAAGCCGCACTTCTATCTGTAGTATTTCTCTGAGTACGGGCCTCTTATCCACGGTTTCGGTACGACCAACTGATGCATTTAGTATGAAAGAACTTCCTTCCCTTAACGCTAGCCCTTGTATTGTGACATGTGTCCCTCCCTATTGCACTAGCGGGCCTTCCCCCACAATTGTAACCCAGGAACTGTGCCCGAGTGCCCAGGGACCACTTTGATAGAGTGGCTAACAGGGGTTAAAATCCCCTCAGTTCTTAGAAAGAAGGGGGTCGAACCCATGCCCAAGAGATCAAAACTCTTAGTGCTTCCTCTACACCACTTTCTATGATGGGGTCAGCTAAATAAGCTTTCGGGCCCATACCCCGAACATGACGGTTAAAATCCCTCCTCCATCAATGAACCCCTACGTATTAACCACACTTTTATCTAGCCTCGGTCTAGGAACTACCCTAACCTTTGCCAGCTCTCACTGATTATTGGCCTGAATAGGGCTAGAGATTAATACTCTAGCAATTATTCCACTAATAGCCCAACACCATCATCCCCGAGCAGTAGAAGCCACTACAAAATATTTCCTTACCCAAGCCACTGCAGCCGCTGTAATCCTATTTGCAAGCACAACTAATGCGTGAATTACAGGTGCATGAGAGATAACCAACATATCAAACCCAATCGCCACCGCAATAATTCTTGCCGCCTTAGCACTTAAAATTGGACTAGCACCTATACATTTTTGAATACCTGAGGTATTGCAAGGACTAGACTTATTAACAGGACTAATTCTCTCAACCTGACAGAAACTGGCCCCCCTTGCCCTAATTATCCAAACAGCCCAAGCTTTTGATCCATTTCTCCTCACGGCCCTTGGACTTATGTCTACCCTAGTAGGGGGATGAGGTGGGTTAAACCAAACCCAATTACGTAAGGTCTTAGCTTACTCCTCAATTGCACACATGGGTTGAATGATTATTGTTCTTCAACACGCCCCCCACCTCACCCTTCTTGCATTATTAATATACATTTTAATAACATCTGCAGCATTCCTAACATTAAAACTCTCATACGCCACAAAAGTTAGCACCCTTGCAACCACATGATCAAAAAGCCCACTAATAACGGCAACAACGGCCCTCGTGTTACTTTCCCTTGGGGGCCTCCCCCCACTTACCGGATTTATACCAAAATGACTAATTTTGCAAGAACTGACCAAGCAAGGCCTTCCACTCACCGCAACCGTTATAGCTCTTGCCGCCCTAATTAGCCTCTACTTTTATTTACGATTATGCTACGCAATGACACTTACCATCTCCCCTAATACTATTACCTCAACCACCCCTTGACGAACTCATACAACTCAAGCCTCTATTCCCCTAGCCCTGTTTACCGTAATAGCTCTAGGTCTTTTACCCATCACCCCCACTATTGTAACGCTCGTTATTTAGGGGCTTAGGATAGCACCAGACCGGGAGCCTTCAAAGCTCTAAGCAGAAGTGAAAATCTTCTAGCCCCTGATAAGACCTACAAGAGTTTATCTTGCATCTTCTGAATGCAAATCAAATGTTTTTGTTAAACTAAGGCCTTTCTAGATGGGAAGGCCTCGATCCTACAAACTCTTAGTTAACAGCTAAGCGCTCAAGCCAGCGAGCATCCATCTACTTTCCCGCCGTTAGCCAGGTAAGGCGGGAAAGCCCCGGCAGGCTCTTACTCTGCGTCTCAGGATTTGCAATCCAGCGTGGTTGCTCCACCACGGGGCTTGATAGGAAGAGGACTTAAACCTCTGTCTTCGGGGCTACAACCCACCGCCTGGCACTCGGCTACCCTACCTGTGGCAATTACACGCTGATTCTTTTCTACAAACCACAAAGACATTGGTACCCTTTATTTAGTATTTGGTGCCTGAGCCGGAATAGTCGGAACCGCTTTAAGCCTCCTAATTCGAGCCGAACTAAGTCAACCAGGCTCACTTCTAGGTGATGACCAAATCTACAATGTTATTGTTACTGCTCACGCCTTTGTAATAATTTTCTTTATAGTAATGCCAATTCTAATTGGTGGGTTCGGAAACTGACTTGTACCTTTAATAATTGGAGCACCTGACATAGCATTTCCACGAATAAACAACATAAGCTTCTGACTCTTACCCCCGTCATTCCTACTGCTACTAGCCTCTTCTGGTGTTGAAGCCGGGGCCGGAACAGGATGAACTGTTTACCCCCCACTTGCAGGTAACCTTGCCCATGCAGGAGCATCAGTAGACCTTACGATCTTCTCTCTGCATTTAGCAGGTGTGTCATCAATTCTAGGGGCAGTTAATTTTATTACTACAATTATTAATATGAAACCCCCAGCAATCTCACAGTATCAAACACCTCTCTTTGTGTGAGCCGTGCTTGTAACTGCCGTACTTCTACTCTTATCACTACCTGTTCTAGCTGCCGGTATTACTATGCTTCTAACTGATCGTAATTTAAATACCACATTCTTCGACCCGGCAGGCGGGGGAGATCCTATTCTCTATCAACACCTATTCTGATTCTTCGGCCATCCAGAGGTTTACATTCTTATCTTACCTGGGTTTGGAATTATTTCACATATTGTAGCCTACTATGCAGGTAAAAAAGAACCATTCGGCTATATGGGAATAGTTTGAGCTATGATGGCTATCGGCCTTCTAGGGTTTATTGTCTGAGCTCACCATATGTTTACTGTTGGAATAGACGTAGACACCCGTGCCTACTTCACATCCGCAACAATGATTATTGCTATCCCAACCGGTGTCAAAGTATTTAGCTGACTTGCCACACTCCATGGAGGCTCAATTAAATGAGAAACTCCCATGCTATGAGCCCTGGGGTTTATTTTCCTCTTTACAGTCGGAGGATTAACAGGAATTGTTCTCGCCAATTCATCACTTGATATTGTTCTTCATGATACATACTATGTCGTTGCCCACTTCCATTACGTACTGTCAATGGGCGCTGTATTTGCTATTATAGCAGCATTTGTTCACTGATTCCCACTATTTTCAGGATACACCCTAAATGACACTTGAACAAAAATCCACTTTGCTGTAATGTTTATTGGTGTAAACCTCACATTCTTCCCACAACATTTCCTAGGTTTAGCAGGAATACCACGACGGTACTCTGATTACCCAGATGCCTATGCTTTATGAAATACAGTATCATCTATCGGCTCACTCGTCTCATTAGTAGCGGTAATTATGTTCTTATTTATTCTATGAGAAGCCTTTGCCACCAAACGAGAAGTATCTTCAGTAGAGCTAACTATAACAAATGTAGAATGACTACACGGCTGCCCTCCCCCTTACCACACATTCGAGGAACCAGCATTCGTCCAAGTTCAATCAAACTAACGAGAAAGGGAGGAATTGAACCCCCATGTACTGGTTTCAAGCCAGCCACATAACCACTCTGTCACTTTCTTCTGGAGACATTAGTAAAATATGCATATTACATTACCTTGTCGAGGTGAAATTACAGGTTAAACTCCTGTATGTCTTAAACTTAATGGCACACCCCACACAACTAGGATTTCAAGACGCGGCATCACCCGTTATAGAAGAACTTCTTCACTTCCATGACCACGCCCTAATAATTGTATTTTTAATTAGTACAATAGTACTCTACATCATTGTAGCAATAGTTTCAACTAAACTTACTAACAAATATATTTTAGATTCACAAGAAATCGAGATTGTATGAACGGTTTTACCAGCAGTTATTCTAGTTCTGATTGCTCTTCCCTCCCTTCGAATTTTATATCTTATAGATGAAGTCAATGACCCTCACTTAACAATTAAAGCTATAGGACACCAGTGATATTGAAGCTACGAATATACAGACTATGAAGACTTAGGGTTTGACTCATACATGATTCCCACTCAAGATCTCACACCAGGACAATTTCGCCTTCTAGAGACAGACCACCGAATAGTAGTTCCAATGGAATCACCAATTCGTGTTCTAGTATCCGCCGAGGATGTATTGCACTCCTGAGCCATCCCATCTCTTGGTGTAAAAATAGATGCAGTACCTGGACGATTAAATCAAACTGCCTTTATTGCCTCACGACCCGGTGTATTTTATGGACAATGCTCTGAAATTTGCGGCGCTAACCACAGCTTTATACCTATTGTAGTTGAAGCCGTGCCATTAAAACATTTTGAGAGCTGATCCACACTTATACTAGAAGACGCCTCACTAGGAAGCTAATTATTGGACAAAGCGTTGGCCTTTTAAGCCAAAGTTTGGTGCCTACCGACCACCTCTAGTGACATGCCTCAACTCAACCCCAACCCCTGATTCGCAATTCTAGTATTTTCATGATTCATCTTCCTCACTATTATCCCAACTAAAGTCTTAAACCATCTAACACCTAATGAACCAGCCCCAATAAATGAAGAAAAACATAAAACTGACTCCTGAAACTGACCATGATAACAAGCTTTTTTGACCAATTTGCAAGCCCCTCTTTCCTAGGAATTCCACTCATCGCTGTTGCAGTTGCACTTCCTTGAGTATTATTCCCAACCCCATCATCTCGCTGAATAAACAGCCGACTCACCACACTTCAAGCGTGATTTATTAACCGCTTCACCAATCAATTACTAATACCTTTAAATGTAGGGGGACATAAATGAGCCCTAATGTTTACCTCACTAATAGTATTCCTTATTACTATTAACATATTAGGCCTTCTACCATATACCTTCACCCCTACAACACAACTGTCATTAAATATAGGACTCGCTGTACCACTCTGACTTGCTACAGTCATTATTGGCATGCGAAACCAGCCAACAGTCGCTCTTGGACATCTACTGCCCGAAGGAACCCCTATTCCTTTAATTCCTGTGTTAATTATTATCGAAACAATTAGTTTATTTATTCGACCACTAGCCCTGGGGGTACGACTTACAGCCAACTTAACTGCAGGCCACCTTCTTATTCAACTTATCGCCACAGCCGTATTTGTTCTCCTACCTATAATACCCACTGTAGCAATCCTTACGGCCGCCGTCCTATTCCTTTTAACACTTCTAGAAGTTGCAGTAGCAATAATTCAAGCCTACGTATTTGTGCTGCTTCTAAGCCTCTATCTACAAGAAAACGTTTAATGGCCCACCAAGCACATGCATATCACATGGTTGATCCTAGCCCATGACCACTAACCGGAGCCGTCGGTGCCCTACTAATAACATCCGGCCTAGCAATCTGGTTTCACTTCCACTCAGTGACACTAATAACCCTTGGGTTAATTCTGTTACTTCTTACAATGTTTCAATGATGACGTGATGTTATCCGAGAAGGAACCTTCCAAGGCCACCACACACCGCCAGTACAGAAAGGACTACGATATGGAATAATTCTATTTATTACTTCTGAAGTATTCTTTTTCCTAGGTTTCTTCTGAGCCTTTTACCACTCAAGCCTAGCCCCAACACCTGAACTAGGAGGATGCTGACCCCCCACCGGAATTATTACATTAGATCCCTTTGAAGTACCTCTCCTTAATACAGCCGTATTATTAGCATCTGGTGTAACGGTTACATGAGCTCATCATAGTATTATAGAAGGTGAGCGAAAACAAGCCATTCAGTCCCTTGCACTTACAATTCTGCTAGGGTTCTATTTTACTGCTCTCCAAGCAATAGAATATTATGAAGCACCTTTCACAATTGCAGATGGAGTATACGGCTCAACATTCTTTGTTGCCACAGGATTCCATGGATTACATGTTATCATTGGCTCAACCTTCCTAGCCGTTTGTCTTCTCCGCCAAATTCAATACCACTTTACATCTGAACATCACTTCGGCTTTGAAGCCGCTGCTTGATACTGACATTTTGTAGACGTAGTATGACTATTCCTTTACGTATCAATCTACTGATGAGGCTCATATCTTTCTAGTATTAAAGTTAGTACAAGTGACTTCCAATCATTTAGTCTTGGTTAAATCCCAAGGAAAGATAATGAACTTAATTACAACTATTTTTATTATTACTGTGGCCCTGTCATCAGTACTAGCAATTGTATCTTTCTGACTACCACAAATGAATCCAGATGCGGAAAAACTCTCCCCCTATGAATGCGGGTTTGACCCATTAGGATCAGCCCGATTACCATTCTCATTACGATTTTTTCTAGTAGCAATTCTATTCCTTTTATTTGACCTAGAAATTGCCCTTCTCCTCCCATTACCGTGAGGAGATCAACTCCACAGCCCAACCGGAACATTTTTTTGAGCTACTACAGTCCTAATTCTACTAACCCTTGGATTAATTTATGAATGAACCCAGGGGGGCTTAGAATGAGCAGAATAGGGGGCTAGTCTAAAGAAGACCTTTGATTTCGGCTCAGAAAATTGTGGTTTAAATCCACGGCCCCCTTATGACACCAGTACACTTTAGTTTTACCTCAGCATTTACTTTAGGACTCATAGGGTTAGCATTCCATCGCACACACCTGCTATCTGCACTACTGTGCTTAGAAGGAATAATGTTGTCCCTATTTATTGCACTAGCCTTATGAACACTACAATTTGAATCAACAAGCTTTTCTACTGCACCTATATTACTTCTAGCTTTCTCTGCTTGTGAAGCAAGCGCAGGTCTTGCACTATTAGTAGCCACAGCCCGAACCCACGGCACTGACCGTTTACAAAACCTTAATCTTCTACAATGCTAAAAATCTTAATTCCTACAATTATGATATTCCCAACGATTTGATTGGCTTCTCCTAAGTGATTATGAACAACTACCGCTACTCATGGCCTCCTAATTGCCCTTACAAGCCTTACATGATTCAGCTGGACTTCAGAAACCGGATGAACCTCATCCAACGCCTACTTAGCCACAGACCCTTTATCAACACCTCTTTTAGTCTTAACATGCTGACTTCTTCCCCTGATAATCTTAGCTAGCCAAAATCATATCAACCCGGAACCCATTGCACGTCAACGCCTGTACATCACACTTCTCACTTCGCTACAAGCTTTCTTAATTATAGCCTTTGGCGCCACAGAAATCATTATATTTTACATTATATTTGAAGCCACTCTCATTCCTACTCTTATTATCATTACCCGCTGAGGTAATCAAACCGAACGCCTTAACGCAGGTACCTACTTTTTATTTTATACCCTAGCCGGGTCCCTACCCCTCTTAGTAGCCCTACTTCTTCTCCAACAGTCTACAGGGACCCTATCCCTATTAATCATCCAATACACCCCTCCAGTACTACTAAATACCTGAAGTCACAAAATCTGATGAGCAGGCTGCTTAATCGCATTCTTAGTAAAAATACCTCTTTACGGCGTACATCTCTGGTTACCTAAAGCACACGTTGAAGCCCCCGTTGCAGGGTCAATAGTCCTAGCTGCAATTCTACTAAAACTTGGCGGATATGGTATAATACGTATAATAATGTTACTAGACCCGCTCTCTAAAGATCTGATCTACCCATTCATTATATTAGCACTTTGAGGCATTATTATGACGGGATCCATTTGTCTACGACAGACTGATCTTAAGTCTCTGATTGCCTACTCCTCCGTAAGCCACATGGGCCTTGTAGCAGGGGGAATTTTAATCCAGACCCCTTGAGGCTTTACAGGAGCAATTATCCTTATGATCGCACACGGCCTAGTATCCTCAATACTCTTCTGTTTAGCTAATACAGCTTACGAACGAACCCATAGTCGAACTATAGTATTAGCTCGAGGTTTACAAGTAATTTTCCCTTTAACAGCCGTCTGATGATTCATTGCAAATCTAGCTAACCTAGCACTCCCCCCACTTCCTAATCTAATGGGGGAGCTTATGATTATTACAACTCTCTTTAGCTGATCCCCTTGAACCATTGCACTTACTGGGTTAGGAACATTAATTACTGCAGCCTACTCCCTCTATCTATTCTTAGTATCTCAACGTGGCCCAACACCACATCACGTCATGAAACTTGCACCATTTCACACCCGAGAACACCTACTAATAGCTCTTCATCTTGTTCCAGTAATTCTTCTTGTAACAAAACCAGAGCTAATATGAGGGTGATGTTACTAGTAAGTATAGTTTAACTAAAACATCAGATTGTGATTCTGAAAATAGGGGTTAAACTCCCCTTACTCACCAAGGAAGGACAGAAATCAATAAGTACTGCTAATACTTATGCCCCAAGGTTAAAATCCTCGGCTTCTTTACGCTTCTGAAGGATAACAGCTCATCCGTTGGTCTTAGGAACCAAAGACTCTTGGTGCAAATCCAAGCGGAAGCTATGACCTCAACAGCCCTAGTCATATCCTCCTCATTCATTTTAATTATTACAATCCTTGTTTTACCTTTACTTATAACCCTTAATCCATCTCCCCAAGAACCCAACTGAGCTAATACTCATGTAAAAACTGCCGTTAGCACTGCATTCTTCGTGAGCCTATTACCATTAATAATTTACCTTGCCCAAGGAGCAGAAAACATTACTACGAATTGACAATGGATAAATACACAAATATTCGACGCCAACATTAGCTTTAAATTTGACCATTACTCCCTTATTTTTACCCCTATTGCCCTTTTTGTAACATGATCAATCTTAGAGTTTGCACTGTGATATATGCACTCTGACCCTAACATAAACCGATTCTTTAAATATCTACTTCTATTCCTAGTAGCCATAATTATTCTCGTAACAGCTAACAATTTATTTCAATTGTTTATTGGTTGAGAAGGAGTCGGTATTATATCTTTTCTACTTATCGGCTGATGACATGGACGAGCAGACGCTAATACCGCAAGCCTTCAAGCAGTAATCTACAATCGTGTCGGGGATATTGGACTAATTTTAGCCATGGCCTGGTTCGCTATAAACCTTAACTCTTGAGAGATACAACAGATTTTTGCTTTATCAAAAAATTATGATATAACAACCCCACTAATTGCACTTATTCTTGCGGCAGCAGGGAAGTCGGCCCAGTTTGGCCTACACCCATGACTTCCGTCCGCCATAGAGGGCCCGACGCCAGTATCCGCACTACTGCACTCTAGTACTATAGTAGTTGCAGGCATTTTCCTATTAATTCGTCTGCACCCATTAATAGAAGATAACAAGCTAGCACTATCGGGTTGCCTATGCCTAGGCGCACTTACTACCCTATACACAGCTACTTGCGCACTTACCCAAAATGACATTAAGAAAATTGTCGCTTTCTCAACATCTAGCCAGCTTGGACTTATAATAGTCACAATCGGCCTAAACCAACCACAACTAGCATTTCTCCACATTTGCACACATGCATTTTTCAAAGCTATACTCTTTCTTTGCTCAGGATCTATTATTCACAGCCTAAATGATGAGCAGGATATTCGAAAAATAGGCGGTCTTCATAAACTTTTGCCTATTACCTCAACCTGCCTTACAATCGGAAGCCTAGCACTAGCAGGCACCCCCTTTCTCGCCGGGTTCTTCTCTAAAGACGCTATTATTGAAGCCCTTAACACTTCCTACCTTAACGCCTGAGCCCTCGTCCTAACACTTATTGCCACATCATTCACTGCAGTTTACAGCTTCCGAGTAGTCTACTTCGTAACTATGGGGTCTCCACGGTTCCTCTCCTTATCCCCAATTAATGAAGATAATCCACTTATAATTCAGCCTGTTAAACGGCTTGCCTGAGGAAGCATTATTGCAGGACTCATTATCACCTGCAACTTCCTACCTATAAAAACACCAGTTATAACTATACCTGTTGCCCTAAAAGTAACAGCCCTAATAGTCGCTATTACTGGTCTTCTTGTAGCCATAGAACTTGCAGCCAAAACCAATAACCCTTACAAGACTACTTACAAAAACTCCCCCCACCACTTTTCAAACATATTAGGGTACTTCCCTTCATTAATACACCGACTCTCCCCAAAAGCCAGCCTTGTCCTTGGACGATCTACCGCTACTAAGCTTGACCAAACATGACTTGAGATTGTAGGACCAAAATCAATTACCCTTACCCAAATAATACTAGCCCAAATAGTAGGCAATATCTCACGGGGAACAATTAAGAAATTCTTAACCATCTTCCTTCTAACCACAATCTTAGCGATTGCCCTAATTCTTATCTAAACCGCTCGAAGAGCCCCACGGCTTAAACCCCGAGTTAATTCTAATACTACAAGTAAAGTCAAGAGCAGTACTCAAGCACAAATAACAAGTATCATCCCCCCAAAAGAGTATATTATAGCCACACCCCCAACATCTCCTCGGAGAACAGAAAACTCTTTTAACTCATCAATAGCTGCTCAAGAACCTTCATGCCATCCCCCTCAAAATAACCCACCTATTAATACGACCCCTAATAAATAAATCAAAACATACCCTATTACCGAGCGACTCCCCCAGGCCTCTGGGAAAGGCTCAGCAGCCAACGCCGCCGAATAGGCAAACACCACGAGTATTCCCCCTAAATAAATTAAAAAAAGGACTAGAGACAAAAAGGGCCCTCCACTACCGATTAATACCCCACACCCAACCCCAGCCGCTATTACTAACCCTAAAGCAGCAAAATAGGGCGTAGGATTGGACGCAACAGCAATCAATCCTATAATTAAGGCTATTAGTAATAAAGATACAAAATAAGTCATGGTTCCCGCTCAGACTTTAACCGAGACTAATGACTTGAAGAACCACCGTTGTAATTCAACTACAGGAACAATAATGGCAAGCCTACGAAAAACCCACCCACTAATAAAAATCGCTAATGACGCGCTAGTCGACCTTCCAACTCCATCAAATATTTCAGCGCTATGAAACTTCGGATCCCTTCTGGGATTATGTTTAATTACTCAAATCCTTACCGGATTATTTCTGGCAATACATTATACCTCCGATATCTCTACCGCATTTTCATCCGTTACGCACATCTGCCGGGACGTCAACTATGGCTGACTTATCCGAAACATGCATGCCAACGGCGCATCATTCTTCTTCATCTGCATTTATATACACATCGCTCGTGGCCTTTATTATGGATCCTATCTCTATAAAGAAACCTGAAACATTGGAGTCGTACTACTTCTCCTAGTTATGATAACAGCCTTTGTGGGCTATGTACTCCCATGAGGCCAAATATCCTTCTGAGGCGCCACGGTAATTACAAACCTCCTATCAGCAGTACCCTACATAGGGGATACTCTTGTGCAATGAATTTGAGGGGGCTTTTCAGTAGACAACGCAACATTAACACGGTTCTTCTCCTTTCACTTCCTATTCCCGTTCGTAATCGCCGGTGCAACTGTTCTCCACTTACTATTTCTACACGAAACAGGGTCAAACAATCCTGCCGGACTTAACTCCGACGCGGACAAAATCTCCTTCCACCCCTACTTCTCCTATAAAGACCTCCTTGGTTTTGTACTGATATTGCTAGCTCTTACATCCTTAACATTATTCTCTCCCACCCTGCTTGGCGACCCAGAAAACTTCACCCCAGCAAACCCGCTGGTTACCCCACCACACATTCAACCTGAGTGATATTTCCTGTTTGCCTACGCTATTCTGCGGTCTATTCCAAATAAACTAGGAGGGGTTCTAGCCCTACTATTTAGTATTCTAGTATTGTTAGTCGTCCCAATTTTACATACGTCAAAGCAACGAGGACTAACTTTCCGACCCATCACCCAATTTTTATTCTGAACCCTAGTAGCAGACATAATTATTCTAACATGAATTGGCGGCATACCTGTAGAACACCCATACATTATCATTGGTCAAATCGCCTCAGTTCTATACTTTGCATTATTCCTTCTCCTCACCCCTCTTGCAGGATGAGCAGAGAATAAAGCATTGAAATGAGCTTGCCCTAGTAGCTTAGCTTGAAAGCATCGGTCTTGTAATCCGAAGATCGAGGGTTAAACCCCCTCCTAGCGCCCAGAAAAAGGAGATTTTAACTCCCACCCCTGGCTCCCAAAGCCAGGATTCTAAGTTAAACTATTTTCTGATGGACCAATATGGTTACATACCGTGTATAGCACCTCATGTCCAGTACATGAACATGTTCTGATACCCCACATAGTACACCTGTATTATGTAGGTGAAATACATCTATGTATTATCACCATACGTTTATTTTAACCTAAAAGCAAGTACTAACATCTAAGACGTGCATAAACCAAATATATGTAATGTTCTAGGGTTATATATGTATTATCACCATTCATCTATTTTAACCTAAAAGCAAGTACTAACGTCTAAGACGTGCATAAGCATATTATTAAGATTCAGAAATAATTTATCTTGACCTGGGTTATAGGTTATTCCCCTAAATATCGCACTCAACATTTTCCTTGAATGGACCAACTAGGATTTATTAAGACAATCTTAATGCAGTAAGAAACCACCAACCTTGTCTTTTAAGGTATATCATGCATGATAGAATCAGGGACATATTATGGAGATACGGTATATTGTGAATTATTCCTGGTATCTGGTTCCTATTTCACGGACATGGCATGTTTAATCCACCCTCCTTAAGGTATCTTGCATCTGATTATTGGTGTAATTACATACTCCTCATTACCCCACATGCCGGGCATTCTTTTATATGCATAGGTTCTTTTTTTAGGTTACCTTTCACTTACATTTCAGAGTGCAGGCTCAAGTAACATCTTAAGGTTGTACATTTCCTTGCATGGGTAAATTAGGTTAATGATTGAAAGACATAACTGAAGAGTTACATTATACTCTATCAAGTGCATAACGTATCTGTACTTCTTCAACTTACCCTGATATATATGCCCCCCTTTTTTCGTTTTCGCGCGACAAACCCCCTTACCCCCTACGCTCAGCAAATCCTGTTCTCCTTGTCAAACCCCGAAAGCAAGGAAGGTCCGAGAGCGTCCAGACTAACAAGTTGAAATATGGGTTAGCCATCCGCATTATATATATATATATATGTCATTTAACCCCTAAAAGTTTTTCCAAAAAAAAGCCCAAAAAACTCTATTCAGGACGTAAATAATTTTTTTCAATGCTAAAAAATCGAACATTAATT